CGGTATTGATATTGACATGTATAATGGGACTCTATCTTTATTCTCGTCCAATTAGTTAGTTCTTTAAAAGATCTATCAGACTATGGAGTGACTGATTTGATCAGTGAATATTCGATTCTTCCTTAAACTTAGAATCGATTCACAAGAATTCTTCAATTTTGCATATAACATATATGAATCTTTCTTTGATATTTTATTACGTATATGTACGTATATGGGTTCATCCTTTCTAGAGTTTAAATAGAAGGATTCCTCGATCAACGCAGTCAACTCTATTCGTTAGAACAGCTTCCATTGAGTCTCTGCACCTATCCTTTTTTATTCTTGCTTTCTGAACCCTTTATTTGATTTTGATTTGTTTTCTAAAAACAGGATTTGGCTCAGGATTGCCCATTTTTAATTCCAGGGTTTCTCTGAATTTGAAAGTTATCACTTAGTATGTTTCCATACCAAGGCTCAATCCAATCAAGTCCGTAGCGTCTACCAATTTCGCCATATCCCCTCTTTTTTGTTTTGAGACTAGGATCTCGTTGGGATGCCGTCCCTTTCTTTATGTTCATTTATTCTGGAACCGTTTACGTTGAATTCTTTAGATATGCAAGATATGGATTTCTATATAGAAAAAGTGTCTCTGTCTCCTCCTATTTGTTTGATTTCTTGTATATTTTCTTTCAGATATCGGAGGACCTTTTTTGTATTTAGTCCAATCAAAAATGATTCTATCATTGATGTATCCGCAATTCAATATGGATGGATATATACCCCATATATATGCGTCTCTTACTCTTTTTTTTTACCTCGATATTTGGAATACTCAAACGGTCAATTCTTTTTTCGCCTTATCCCCGCCCTTTTGAATGAACACAGAGGAATGTCTCATTATCATTATATTTAATCTGGATTGTATCCTTATCCTTACTTAATCTTTATCCTTATCTTTTCCTTAGGGTCGCCCTTGTATATTGTATAATAAAATTAGAATAGAGAGTTATTCTACTATAATTTTAAGTACTATAACTAATCATTCTATTCTAAATTTAGAAATAATAATAGTATTTCAATTGAAATTGATTGTTATTGTTATATAGTTAGAACTATTATATATTCTTTATGTTACATATTATATTTTCTTTATGTTACATAATAGTAGATTCATTATACTATAATGAATTATTAATATGCAATAGCTAAAGTAGTTTACTAAAGTCCTATGCACAATTTATTTTATGCGAGCCCGCTTAGCTCAGAGGTTAGAGCATCGCATTTGTAATGCGATGGTCATCGGTTCGATTCCGATAGCCGGCTTTGTCTATTTGTTCTTTTTTTTTTTACTTTTATATTACTTATATTACATAATTAATCATAATTAATAAGGCCTCCTTGAAGGAATATTGAAAAGACTTCTTACCCCCTCTCCAAGGAAAGAATCACTGATCCATTATGGCGTAAGAACTTCCAACTATGAATAAAAAATGGATTGGAGCAATTAGATCTCTACCAAACAAATCAGAAAAAGTATATATAACTTCTTATATATATATATACAAAATTGGATATTGATTGATACAATTCATCTCATTCTTCTTTGTAATACATCAATACATCAGTAGATTTAGCTTCGTTTATGGTTTAGTTCAGTCTTAATTTAGGTTTATTCTGTAATAATTTTTTTTTCAATAAAATAAGGAGTCTTTATGTCTCGTTACCGAGGGCCTCGTTTCAAAAAAATACGCCGGCTGGGTGTTTTACCGGGACTTACTAGTAAAAGGCCGACACCCGGAAGTGATCTTAGAAATCAATCGCGCTTCGGAAAAAGATCTCAATATCGTATTCGTCTAGAAGAAAAACAAAAATTGCGTTTTCATTATGGTCTGACAGAGAGACAATTACTTAAATACGTTCATATCGCTGGAAAAGCCAAAGGGTCAACAGGCCAGGTTTTACTACAATTACTTGAAATGCGTTTGGATAACATCCTTTTTCGATTAGGTATGGCTTCGACCATTCCTGGAGCCCGACAATTAGTTAACCATAGGCATATTTTGGTTAATGGTCGTATAGTAGATATACCAAGTTATCGATGCAAAGCCCGAGATATTATTACTACAAGGGATGAACAAAAATCCAGAGCTCTGATTCAAAATTATCTTGATTCATCCCCCCATGAGGAATTGCCAAAACATTTGACTCTTCACTCATCCCAATATAAAGGATCAGTCAATCAAATAATAGATAGTAAGTGGGTCGGTTTGAAAATAAATGAGTTGCTAGTCGTAGAATATTATTCCCGCCAGACTTGAACCTAACTAAAATAACAAAAAACAAGGGTTCGGGGAATTTAGCCCCTTTTTGGGGGAGTAAATCGACCTAAGGTAAAGGAGCTTAATCTGGATTTTTCTCCCATTCATGTATCATAAATGGATCGAGGGGATATTGTTATGCCTTGGCTACTATTTCCAATATTTTATGTACCACAGCAATTCAATTCCAATTAGGAATA